AAAATCATCATTTTAATAATGTAAATAGATGCGTTTTTGGGGCCCAAATTCCTAGCTCGAAACTTTCCTGTTTACGGGGGGTTTTCAGGATAAATACTAGTTTACGAGTTTAGGGGGGTAGGGGGGTTTTACCCGCAAAAACCGAGGGGGGCGCGTGTTAGATATCTTAGGAGAAACCACTAACTATTTATGCTCTTGATATCAGTTATGCAATGCTTATGATAAAATCATTCCACCATGAACATTTTACACTTGCAAGCAAGGAAATGTACTCCCTTGTCAGCTAGCCTTAGCTCTGCACTCTGAAATGCAAAATGAAAGGAGGACAAGAAAAAATAACCATGTCCCTTAGAGTGAACGCTTGGCATGTGGGGTCACGGTTATAAATGAACTCCACCAACAACCATATGCCAGGTTCAAGGAAAGAATGGGGAATGTGATCAATAAATGGCCCTGAAATAGGAACCAAATGCCAGGAATAATTCACTGTGTGAAACCCCCACGATAATTGTCCCTCACCTTCATTAAACCAATATACAAGGCCTGACTAAAATGTCTTCCTTATCTGCATCTGAATTTGACTTGAAGGGTAGGTGATCACTTGGTATGGATGCGATTCCGAAGATCTAGGAGGGTCTTAGTGAAGCCGCGTAACCGTGCAGCTGAGAGGTCCTTGTGGTATGCAGGTTTGTCAAATATTTATGAGATGCAATTTGTAAACCTTGAAAGATTGGTGATGAATGAATGGTCAAAGCCTATTAATGGGGATAAGACATATTATATGTCCTAAAGAATTATTAATATGGTTAACATAAATATATGGTGAAAGTACATATATGTACTTTCAAAGAATAGTTAAATTTAGAATGCTAGCTTTGGGAGCTAGAGGTGAGAGTTAAAATCTCTCTTCTTTGAGCAGTAGGGAGGATTTTAACCTCCGGCGGCCGGTTTACAAGACCGGCGCTCTGACGCTGAGCTACTAATGCAGGGCATTTCAAGGAGTTTGTTTTCTAGCCAGCCAGCTGTTGGAAAAAGGACTAGAAAAATGGAGAAGTAAACAAAGGATGCAATCTGACCAATAATAATGTAGGGGTGTTCAACAGGTATTCCTCCAATTCAGGTTAAGATCATTACATCTGCTACAAGTGTTCAAAAGATAATTTGGGAAAGTGGACGGAATGTTAGGCCTCGCTGGTTGGATGTGTGTAAAAACGGGACTAGCATGAGCACAAGGATTGAGGCAAGCAGGGCTAAGACTCCCCCAAGCTTATTGGGGATGGAGCGGAGGATAGCGTAAGCAAATAAGAAGTATCACTCTGGTTTAATGTGGGGTGGCGTGACAAGGGGGTTTGCGGGGGTGAAGTTGTCTGGGTCCCCAAGGTAGTTTGGGGTAAATAGGGCCAGTGTTGTGAGGGCAAGGAGTATGATAGCAAAGCCCAACAAGTCCTTATAAGAAAAGTAGGGGTGAAAGGGAATCTTGTCTGCATCTGAGTTTAAACCAGCAGGGTTGTTTGAGCCTGTTTCGTGTAGGAAAAGCAGGTGGAGAATTGTGGCGGCAAGAACTACAAATGGGAGAAGAAAATGGAAGGCAAAGAACCGTGTGAGGGTGGCATTATCAACTGAAAATCCGCCTCAAATTCATTGTACTAAGGAGTTGCCAACATATGGGACAGCAGAAAGAAGGTTTGTGATCACTGTTGCTCCCCAAAATGATATTTGTCCCCAGGGGAGAACATAGCCAACAAATGCAGTTATCATTACTAGGAGAAGAAGAATAACACCAATGTTTCAAGTTTCTTTATAAAGGTAGGAACCGTAGTAGAGGCCGCGGCCAATGTGGAGATAGATACAGATGAAGAAGAAGGATGCTCCATTGGCGTGCATGTTGCGGATTATTCAGCCGAAGTTAACATCTCGACAGATGTGTGCAACAGAAGAAAAGGCTGTGGCAATGTCGGAGGTGTAATGTATTGCAAGAAAGAGGCCTGTGAGGATTTGGGCAATTAAGCAGAGGCCTAGGAGGGAGCCAAAGTTTCATCAGGCAGAGATGTTTGAAGGGGCGGGGAGGTCAATTAGTGCGTCATTTGCAATTTTAAGAAGTGGGTGGGTTTTTCGTAGGCTAGTCATTAAAGGTTCCTGTAGTTGAATAACAACGGTGGTTTTTCAAGCCATTAGTCCTGGTTAAAGTCCTGGCGGGAATGATGCTTTATGTTATGTGTATTTTTATGCTCGGGCTAGTGGGGGGCTTAATAGTGGTGGCCTCTAATCCTTCTCCCTACTTTGGGGCTCTTGGGTTGGTTGTTGTGGCTGGAATGGGGTGTGGAGTGTTGGTTGGACATGGGGCGCCTTTTTTATCTTTGGTTCTGTTCCTAATTTATTTAGGGGGGATGTTGGTTGTGTTTGCCTATTCAGCAGCTTTAGCTGCTGAGCCCTATCCTGAAGCCTTAGGAAGCCGGGCTGTGGCTCTTAATGTGGGCGGGTACTTGGCAGGGGTGCTTGCTGGGGCTTTCCTCTTTTGGGAGGGCTGGTACGAGGGGCTATGGTTTACGGCAGATGAGCTGAGTGAGTTTTCTTTGGGGCGGGCAGACATAGGGGGTGTTGCTTTAATGTACTCTTCGGGGGGTCTAATGCTTGTGTTGAGCGGATGAGTACTTCTTTTAACTTTGTTTGTGGTGCTTGAAATTTGTCGGGGGGCAAGTCGGGGGGCTCTTCGAGCAGTCTAAAAGCTTAAAAGAAGGAGGGCTAGTATGAGGGTCAGGAAAAATAGGGCAAGGAATGTTTTTACCATGCCTTGTTGAGCATTGCTTGTGGTTGTAATTAGAGGGAGGTTAGCTGTGTACAGCGCTTTTGGCCCTGACTTCTCCAACCAGGTTTGGTCAATTATTTGGGTGGCCACATATTGGCCTAGAAGTAAATTAATCTTAGGGGAAAGACGGTGGACTAAAGCTGGGAAGAAGGCTAGCATGTTAGAGAAGTTGTGTGCGGGTAGCTTGGGAGCGGGGGAGTATTGTTTAGCTGTTAAATTGGCTAGTTCTAGGGCTAAAAGCAGGCCAATTAAGGTGACTAGAAGGGCAGAGAGTTTAAGTAGGGGGGGCATGGTTATGATTGGGGTTTTTGGAAGAACAATGTTTGAGGTAATTAGGAGGCCAGCAATGATGCTTCCTCAAGCAAGTCGTTTTACTGGGTTGATAACTGCAGGGTTGTTTTCGTTGATAGGAGAAAGGGGGTTAAATCGGGGGTGACCTATTGAAACAAAGAAAACCACACGGAGGCTGTAGATGGCTGTAAAAGAGGTCGCGAGAAGGGTGAGGGCGAGGGCTCAGGCATTTAGGTAGGAGGTGTTTAGGGCTTCGATAATGGCATCTTTGGAGAAGAAGCCGGCTAAAAAGGGAGTACCAGTTAAGGCAAGACTCCCGACTGTTAGGCAGGAAGAGGTGAAGGGGGTTAAGTGATGTATGCCGCCCATTTTGCGGATATCTTGTTCATCGTTGAGGCTATGAATAATAGACCCAGAGCATAAAAATAGTATGGCTTTGAAAAAGGCATGTGTGCAGATGTGTAGAAAGGCAAGTTGGGGTTGTCCTAGGCCAATCGTTACTATCATTAGGCCTAGCTGGCTGGATGTTGAGAAAGCAACAATTTTTTTAATGTCGTTTTGGGTTAGGGCACAAGTAGCAGTAAAAAAAGTAGTTAGGGCACCTAGGCATAGACAGCTTGTAAGTGCTAAGGGGTTATTCTCTATTAAAGGGCTTATTCGAACCAATAAAAAAACCCCTGCTACCACTATGGTGCTTGAGTGAAGTAGGGCAGAGACCGGTGTAGGACCCTCTATAGCAGAGGGTAATCAGGGATGAAGACCGAACTGGGCAGATTTGCCAGTGGCAGCAAGAATAAGACCAAGGAGGGGGTATGTGAGGTCAAGGTTTTGGGATGTTGAAAAAACTTGCTGTATTTCTCAAGAGTTGAGGTTTGTTGCTATTCAGGCTATTGCAAAAATTAGGCCAATGTCTCCCACTCGGTTATAAAGGACTGCTTGAAGGGCTGCTGTGTTTGCATCTGCTCGTCCGTACCACCAGCCGATTAGTAGGAAAGATATGATGCCGACCCCCTCTCACCCAATGAAGATCTGGAACATGTTATTGGCTGTAACAAGGATAATCATTGCGATCAAAAATGTGAGAAGGTATTTGAAGAATCGGTTTATGTTGGGGTCAGAGTGCATATACCATGAGGCAAACTCTAGAATAGACCAGGTCACGTAGAGGGCTACGGGGATAAAAATAACTGAATAGAAGTCAAATTTTAGGCTGATATTGGTGTCAAAGGTTAGAGTGTTTATTCAGGTTCAGGTAGTAATTACTGTCTCTGCACCTTCTGAAAGAAACAAGAATAGGGGAAGGAGGCTGACTAGAAATGCTAGTTTTACAGCCGTTTTTACTTGGGAGAGCGCCCAGGTGCTCTGTTTTGGGGTAGGATTAAAGGTTGTAAGTAAAGGGTAGGAGAGGAGGGCAAAGATAAGCAGGATGCTGGAAGTTATTATTGTGGGGTTAAAATACATAGCTCTTGCTTGGATTTGCACCAAGAGTTTTTGGTTCCTAAGACCAATGGATTAGCTGTTATCCTTCAAGAGCTTCCGAGGGAGCTCCGGAGTTCAACCGAGGTTACGAGGGTTAGCAGTCTTCGTTGCTGGCGAGCCCCCCTCGGTGGGCAAGAGGAGTTTAACCTCTGTCCCTAGAATCACAATCTAGTATTTTAGATTAAACTATGCCTACAGTAGGTTCAGCCTCAGACTAACTCAGGCTTTGTGATTAGCAAGAGGAGGGGTACAAGGTGAAGTGTGAGGAGAAGATGTTCCCGGGTGTGTGAGGGGGGCAGGGCTATTATATGAGGAGGCAGGGGTCCCCGTTGTGTTATTAAAAACATATACAGAGAGTAGCCGGCAGTAATCAGGGTGCCTGCTCCTGTTAGGGCAATTGTAGTTCAGGACCAATTGAAGAGGGAGGTAATAATTATGAGCTCTCCCATGAGGTTGGGGAGGGGAGGGAGTGCTAGATTTGCTAAACTGCCAATAAATCATCAGGAAGCCATCAGGGGAAGGGCTATTTGAAGTCCTCGGGCTAAGACTATTGTCCGGGTGTGTGTACGCTCATAGTTTGTGTTAGCTAAGCAGAAAAGGGCAGAGGAGGTGAGGCCGTGGGCAATTATTAGGATGAGGGCTCCTGTGAAGCCTCAGGGGGTTTGAATAAGAATGCCCCCTGCAACGAGGCCTATGTGGCCTACAGATGAGTAGGCAATTAGGGACTTCAGGTCTGTCTGCCGGAGACAGATTGAGCCGGTTATAATTACCCCTCATAAAGCTAAGACAATAAAAGGGTAACTCAGTTCTTTGGTAAGGGGCTCCAGAATAGTTATTATGCGTATTATGCCATACCCGCCAAGTTTGAGAAGTACGGCTGCTAGTACTATTGAGCCTGCAATTGGGGCTTCTACATGGGCTTTTGGAAGTCATAGGTGTATTCCGTAAAGAGGTATTTTTACCAGGAATGCAAGGAGGCAGGCAGCTCATCAGAATTTATCAGCAAAAGAGGTCATTGGGAAGGCTGCAGCATAAGGGAGTGTAAGAAGAGATAGGCTTCCTGTGGTGTTTTGTAAGAGCAAGAGGGCCACTAGGAGTGGGAGGGAGCCAGCCAGTGTATAAAATAAAAAGTAAGTGCCAGCATTAAGACGTTCTGCTTGATTACCCCATCGGGTAATAAGAATTAAAGTAGGGACCAGGGTTGCTTCAAATATGACATAGAACAGGAGGACTTCTGTTGCTGAAAAGGCCATGATAAGAAAGATCTGGAGGGATGTCAGGAGGGTAATGTATGTGCGTTGTCGGTTGATAGGTTCGCCGGCCATATGGTTCTGGCTCGCTAAAATTATTAGGGGAAGAAGCCAGCAAGTAAGCACCAGGAGCGGGGTTGATAGGGGGTCTAAGGCTATGAGGTGGTTTAGGGCAAGTCAGCCAGTATTACAGGGGTTGTTTAGCCATGAGAGGCTGATGATGGCAATAGACAGGCTGTACACTAAGGATGTGGGCCAGATTTTTTTTGGGGGAGAGAGCCATGTGGTTGGTACCAGCATAATTGTTGGAAGAAGGACTTTTAACATTGTAATAGATTAAGGTTTTGTAGGCGGTCTGTACCATGTGTGCGGGCTGTTGCTACCAGGAGGGCAAGGCCGGCACTTGCTTCACAGGCAGAGAATGCAAGGAGGAGCATGGGGGAGGCCGAAAAGCTTGTTGTGTTAAATTCAAGAGTTCAGAGGGATAAGGCTAAAAATAAGGATAGCATTATACCTTCTAAGCATAATAGGGCAGATAGGAGGTGGGTTCGGTGAAATGCAAGGCCTGCTAGCCCTAGAAGAAATGCTGTTGAAAAAGCAAAATGTGTAGGGGTCATTAGGTAATTGTGGACTTTAACCACGATCTTTTGAGCCGAAATCAAATATTTTGATTAAAATAATTACCTACTCAGCTCATTCAAGTCCGCCTTGAAGCCACTCATAGATTAAGCCGAGGGTGAGTAGGATTAAAAGGAAGGTTGCTCAGAAAAAGGTAGAAATGGGGCTGGGGAGTTGGTCACCTCAGGGAAGAGGAAGAAGAAGCGCGATTTCGAGGTCAAAAAGGAGGAAGAGGATGGCAATCAGAAAAAAGCGTATGGAGAAAGGGAGGCGGGCTGACCCTAAGGGGTCAAATCCGCACTCATATGGGGATGTTTTTTCTTGGTCTGGTGAAATAAGGGGGAGTCAGAAGGATACAATTGCAAGAATTGCTGAGAGGGCTGTAGCAATAAAAATGATGGTGGTAATAAGATTCATTATCTTTCCTTGGATTTTAACCAAGACCTGGTGATTGGAAGTCACTAATACTATTGTTAGTACTAGAAAGATATGAGCCTCATCAGTAGATAGAGATATAGAGGAATAGTCAGACAACGTCTACAAAGTGTCAGTATCAGGCAGCAGCTTCGAACCCAAAGTGGTGTTCGACTGTAAAGTGGTAATTAATTTGTCGTAAAAGACAAACGGCCAAGAAACTTGTTCCAATGATAACGTGGAGGCCATGGAATCCCGTTGCTACAAAGAATGTAGAGCCATAAACGCCATCAGCAATTGTAAATGGGGCTTCATAATATTCTATTGCTTGTAAAAATGTAAAGTAGCATCCTAGAAGAATTGTTAATGCAAGGCTTTGAATTGCTTGTTTTCGCTCGCCCTCTATAATACTGTGATGCGCTCATGTGACTGTTACACCAGAGGCAAGAAGTACGGCTGTATTAAGAAGAGGAACCCCAAATGGGTCTAAGGGGGTGATCCCGGTGGGAGGTCAGCACCCCCCGATCTCGGGGGTGGGGGCAAGGCTTGAGTGAAAAAATGCTCAGAAAAATCCTAGGAAGAAGAATACTTCTGATGTAATAAATAAAATTATGCCATATCGAAGGCCTTTTTGAACAGGAGGTGTGTGGTGGCCTTGATATGTGCCTTCTCGTACAATGTCTCGTCATCATTGATATATTGTTAGGAGAAGAAGGATAGTGCCTAGGACAATGAGGGTCATTGTGTTGTAATGAAATCAGATGGCAAGGCCAGAGGTTATTAGGAGTGCGGCAACTGCCCCTGTGAGGGGCCAAGGGCTGGGGTCTACTATGTGGTATGCGTGTGCTTGGTGGGCCATTAAACATTTTCTTGTAAATAAAGGCTTAGTAGTAAGACAAAGACGTAGGCTTGAATTATAGCCACTGCTACTTCTAAAATTGTAAGTAGGAGGAGAACAATAGAGGTTATGACAGCAACTGCAGGTATGAGGGGGAGGAGGACAAAAGCAGCTGTGGCGATAAGTTGTATGAGTAGGTGACCTGCTGTTAAGTTGGCAGTGAGCCGAACTCCTAAGGCGAGGGGCCGAATGAATAGGCTGATTGTTTCGATAATAATAAGGATGGGAATTAGTGGCACAGGGGTACCTTCAGGTAGGAGGTGGCCTAGGGCTGCTGTGGGCTGGTTTCGGAGGCCAATTAGTACAGTGGCAAGTCACAAGGGAACAGCGAGTGCTATATTTAAGGAAAGTTGTGTTGTGGGCGTGAAAGTGTAAGGCAGAAGACCTAGCATATTTAGTGAAATTAAAAAAATCATTAGGGAAGCGAGGATTAAAGCTCAGTTGTGTCCTCCAATGTTAATTGGGAGAAGGAGTTGGGAGGTAAAGCGGTTAATGAACCACCCCTGGAGGGTCAGGAGTCGGTTATTTAGCCAGCGAGGGGCGGGGGAGGGAAATAAGAGTCATGGGAGAACAAAGGCTAGTGCCATTAGGGGAACCCCTAAAAAAGTTGGGCTTATAAATTGGTCAAAAAAGCTTGCTATCATGGTCAGGTTCAGGGGTCTGTTTTAGAGATCTGGGTGCTTTGGGGTGTGGGCTCATTGGGAAAGAGGTAGTTTAGTGTTTTTGGTACAACAATTGTTAAGAAAACAAGTCAGGAAAAAACCAAAATGGCAAATCAAGGGGAGGGATTCAGCTGGGGCATTTCGTTAGGGGTGGTTGGAAGGCACCATTCTTCAGCTTAAAAGGCTGACGCTGGGGTCCGGTTTAGCTTCCTAGCGAGGCGTCTTCAAGCATTAAGGTAGATCAGTCTTGGAAGTATTTTAGAGGAACTGCTTCTACTACAATTGGTATAAAGCTGTGGTTTGCACCACAAATTTCTGAACATTGGCCATAAAACACACCGGGCCGTGAGGCGATAAAGGCTGTTTGGTTTAGTCGGCCAGGGACTGCATCCATTTTTACACCAAGAGCGGGGACTGCTCATGAGTGGAGGACGTCCTCTGCAGTTACTAGGACTCGAACAGGGGCTTCTGTTGGGACAACCATTCGGTGGTCTACTTCAAGAAGTCGGAATTGTCCAGGGGCGAGGTCTTGTGTTGGGATTATATAGGAGTCAAAAGCAATTTCTTGGTAGTCAGTGTACTCGTAGCTTCAGTATCATTGGTGGCCAATTGCTTTAACTGTTAGGTGGGGATTATTAATTTCATCCATTAGGTAAAGGATTCGCAGGGAGGGAAGTGCAATTAGAATTAGAATAATGGCAGGGAGGATTGTCCAGATAATCTCAATCTCTTGAGAATCTAGGATATACATGTTTGTTAGTTTGGTTGAAACTATAGCAACAATAATGTAAAGGACGAGGGTGCTAATAAGAAAAACAATTATTAAGGCGTGGTCGTGGAAATGAAGAAGTTCTTCTATCACAGGTGATGCTGCATCTTGAAATCCTAATTGTGAGGGGTGGGCCATAACAAGGTACGTGGGGGTTTAACCCACACTTCTGCCTTGACAAAGCAGTGTTCTGTCAGTTATACTAGTACCTTATTATTAAGAAAGTGGCAGAGTGGTCATGTGACTGGCTTGAAACTAGTTTATGGGGGTTCGACTCCTCCCTTTCTCGTTAGTGAGTGTGTTGAACTTGAACAAAGGCAGGCTCTTCAAATGTGTGGTAGGGGGGAGGGCAGCCGTGCAGTCATTCGATGTTTGTTGCTGTAAGCTCTACAGAGGACACAACTCGTTTAGCAGCAAATGCTTCTCAAATAATAAAGAGGAATATAATTACTGCTGTGAGGGAGATTAAAGATCCGAGGGAGGATACTGTGTTTCATAGGGTGTAGGCATCCGGATAGTCTGAGTATCGTCGAGGTATCCCAGCAAGGCCAAGGAAGTGTTGAGGGAAGAAGGTTAGGTTAACACCCACAAACATGACTCCAAAGTGGATTTTTGATCATGTTGAATGGAGGGTATAGCCTGAAAGAAGGGGGAATCAGTGAACAAATCCTGCTATAATAGCAAATACTGCTCCTATAGACAGAACGTAGTGGAAGTGGGCAACTACGTAGTAAGTGTCATGTAGCATAATATCTAAGGATGAGTTGGCTAAAACAATGCCCGTTAAGCCTCCAACTGTAAAAAGGAAAATAAAGCCGAGGGATCACAGAAGGGGTGTTTCTCATTTAATTGCTCCTCCATGAAGGGTTGCAAGTCAGCTAAATACTTTTACACCTGTAGGGATGGCAATAATTATTGTTGCAGATGTGAAATATGCGCGGGTGTCGACATCCATGCCTACTGTAAACATATGGTGGGCTCATACAATAAAGCCGAGGAGGCCAATGGCCATTATAGCTCAGACTATGCCCATATAGCCAAAAGGTTCTTTTTTGCCTGCATAGTATGCTACAATGTGGGAAATCATGCCAAAGCCTGGAAGAATAAGAATATATACTTCTGGGTGCCCAAAGAATCAAAATAGGTGTTGGTATAGAATAGGGTCTCCCCCTCCTGCTGGGTCAAAGAAAGTGGTGTTTAAGTTTCGATCTGTTAGGAGCATGGTGATGCCTGCAGCAAGAACAGGTAAAGAAAGAAGTAGCAGGACTGCTGTGATAAGCACAGCTCAAACAAACAGAGGGGTTTGGTATTGTGAGATAGCTGGAGGCTTCATATTAAGGATTGTAGTAATAAAATTAATTGCCCCCAAAATTGAAGAAACACCGGCGAGATGAAGGGAGAAGATTGTCAGGTCAACAGAGGCACCAGCATGTGCCAGGTTGCCTGCTAGCGGAGGGTAAACAGTTCACCCAGTACCAGCCCCGGCTTCAACCCCTGATGATGCAAGTAGAAGGAGGAATGAGGGGGGAAGGAGCCAGAAGCTTATGTTGTTTATTCGCGGGAAAGCCATATCAGGGGCACCAATCATTAAGGGGATCAGTCAGTTCCCAAAACCTCCAATTATAATTGGTATTACTATAAAGAAAATCATTACAAATGCATGGGCTGTGACGATTACATTGTAGATTTGGTCATCGCCTAGTAAAGCCCCGGGTTGACTTAGCTCAGCCCGAATTAGTAGGCTTAGAGCAGTGCCTACTATTCCGGCTCACGCACCAAATACTAGATAAAGGGTGCCAATGTCTTTATGGTTGGTCGAGAAAAATCAGCGTGTGATTGCCACAGGTAAAATGGCTGAGTGTTTAAGCGGTGGATTGTAGCCCCATAGACAGAGGTTTAAGCCCTCTTTTTACCAAGCCTTGAGGTGTTTCCCACATATGAGATTGCAAATCTTGAGTAGCAGGCTAACGCCTGCCGGGGCTTTCCCCCGCCTTTTGCCGGCGGCGGGGGAAAGGGTAGGCGGATGCTCGCTGGTTTGAGCACTTAGCTGTTAACTAAGATTTTGTAGGATCGAGGCCTTCCCGTCTAGAAAGGCTTTAGCTTAATTAAAGCGTCTGTTTTGCATGCAGAAAATGTGGGTTAGTGTCCTGCAAGTCTTATTCAGAGGCTGGGGGATTTTCACCCCCGCTTAAGGCTTTGAAGGCTTTTGGTCTAGTGCTATCCTAAGCCTCTTTAGAGAGCAACCAGTGTTATCATTGCAGGGGCCAAAGGAAGAAGGAGGGTGGTGGAGAGCATAGACAGAGCAAGAGGGAGTGTCAGCTGGGGGGTGGACAAGCGTCATGGGGCAGTGCCTGTGGTGTTGTTAGGAAATACTGTGAGAGTTATTGCATAGGAAAGGCGAAGGTAAAAGTAGAGGCTTAGAAGGGCGGTCAAAGCTGCAATGACGGCGGTTAGGGGGAGGTGTTGTTTGGTTAGTTCTTGGAGAATGAGTCACTTCGGCATAAACCCTGTTATTGGAGGGAGGCCCCCCAAGGATAATAGGATTAAGGGGGCGGTGGCGGTTATCAAGGGTCCCTTGGCCCATGAGATAGCGAGGGAGTTAATATTAGTAGAGTTATTAAATTTAAATGCTAAAAAGGCAGAAGATGTTATAATTAGATAGGTTAGGAGTGCTAAGAGGGTTAATGATGGGGCAAATTGGACAACAATAATTATTCAGCCGAGGTGAGCAATTGAAGAGTAAGCGAGGATTTTTCGCAGTTGTGTTTGATTCAACCCCCCTCAGCCGCCAACGAGGGTTGAAGTTAAACCTAGTATAATTAGGAGCTCTTGGTTGTGCAGGGGGAGTTGTAGAAGAAGTGCAAAGGGTGCTAGTTTTTGTCAGGTGGAGAGGATTAGGCCTGTGGAGAGGTCCAGTCCTTGAAGAACCTCGGGCAGTCATGTATGGAGCGGGGCTAGTCCCATTTTCAATGAAAGTGCTAGGACAACTAGGGTGGCTGGGAGGGGGTGTGTTATGAGTTGAATGTCTCATTGTCCTGTCAGTCAGGCATTGGTCATGCTAGCAAACAGGAGGGTTGCAGCAGCAGTTGCCTGGGTAAGGAAATATTTTGTGGTGGCTTCAATTGCTCGTGGGTGGTGTTGTTGGGCTATTAGGGGAATAATAGCTAGAGTGTTAATTTCTAGGCCCATTCATGCCAGGAGTCAGTGAGAGCTAGTGAAAGTAATTGTGGTACCTAAAAACAGACCAAAAAAAAGAAGGGCAAGGGTGTAGGGGTTCATTAGCAAAGGAAGGGGTTTAACCAACATGTTTGGGGTATGGGCCCAAAAGCTTAATTAGCTGACTTTACTAGGAAGTGGTGTAGTGGAAGCACTGAGAGTTTTGATCTCTTCAGGTAGGGTTCGAGTCCCTTCTTTCTAAAGGAGCTGGAGGGACTTTAACCCTCATGATACACTCTATCAAAGTGGCCCTATGCTTCAGGCACGGCTCCAGGTTAAAGGTGGGGAGGAAGGCCTGCTAATGCGAGGGGAAGGGAAAGGTGTCAGATAACGAGGGCAAGTGTTAGGGGCAGGAAGTTTTTTCAAATGAGGTGTATGAGTTGATCATAGCGGAAGCGGGGGTAGGATGCGCGTACTCATAGAAAGAGCACTGAGAGGGCGGCTGCTTTAATTATTAAATTGATAGAGGTAAGTTCTGGAAAGTGAGGAAAATGGGAGGCACCAATAAACAATGTGGCAGATAGGGTATTCATTAAAAGAATATTAGCATATTCTGCAAGGAAAAAGAGGGCAAAAGGGCCTCCTGCATACTCCACGTTAAAGCCTGAGACAAGTTCAGATTCTCCCTCTGTCAGGTCAAAAGGGGCTCGATTGGTCTCTGCTAAAGTTGAGATGTACCATATAGCGGCTAGGGGCCAAGCGGGGAGAAGTAGTCAAGTACTTTCCTGTGCTACATTAAATATTTGGAGGGTAAAGCCCCCTGTAAAAATGATAGTGCTTAGAAGAATGAGCCCTAAACTGACTTCATAGGAAATGGTTTGGGCTACAGCACGAAGTGCTCCAATTAGGGCATATTTTGAGTTTGATGCTCAGCCTGAGCCTAAGATTGAATATACGGCGAGGCTAGAAAGTGCCAAGATAAATAAAATGCTTAAGTTTAGGTCAGTCACGGGGTGGGGGAGGGGGATGGGGGCCCACAATGTAAGTGCTAGGGTGAGGGCTAGCATTGGGGCCAAAAGAAATAGAAAGGGGGAGGAGGTCGAGGGTCGGACAGGCTCCTTAATAAACAATTTCACACCGTCAGCAATGGGTTGGAGGAGGCCATAAGGCCCAACAATGTTCGGGCCTTTACGTAGTTGTATGTAGCCCAGTACTTTTCGTTCTAAGAGTGTGAGGAACGCAACGGCTAAAAGGACTGGTACGATGTAGGCAAGGGGGTTGAGGATGTGAGTAAGAATAACCGAAATCATAGTTAAGGAGAGGACTTGAACCTCTGTTTAAAGGGCTTAGGTCTTTTGCACTATCCGGGCTCTGCCACCTTAACATGCCTTTCTCTCAGGCAGAGTGGGCTGCCCTTTTACCTGCTTTAGTTATTTTCATCAGGTAAGGGAGGGGCTTACTAAAAGCATTGGCCCCCTCTTTTCGGTCCTTTCGTACTAGAAAAGAGCACTCATAGATAGAAACTGACCTGGATTTCTCCGGTCTGAACTCAGATCACGTAGGACTTTAATCGTTGAACAAACGAACCCTTAATAGCGGCTGCACCATTAGGATGTCCTGATCCAACATCGAGGTCGTAAACCCCCTTGTCGATATGGGCTCTAAAAGGGGATTGCGCTGTTATCCCTAGGGTAACTGGGTCCGTTGATCGGCCTTTGCCGGATCTTGTTGGTCAGATGTTCTGTTTATTAGAGCTGTGACTCTAATTTTAAGGGGAGTACCCATTCCACGTGGGGGATGTTTGTTGCCCCGCGGTCGCCCCAACCAAAGACATGAGGGCAGTCACCATTTTGTTATTTCCTTTTATGGGGCGGTTTTACATGGGCTGCCTTGTGTCTGAAGCTCCATAGGGTCTTCTCGTCTTATGTTTATATTCTCGCTTCTGCACGGGAAGATCAATTTCATTGGCTGGAAAAAGGAGACAGTTTAGCCCTCGTTATGCCATTCATACAGGCCTTCATTTAAAAGGCAAGTGATTACGCTACCTTCGCACGGTCAAAATACCGCGGCCGTTAAACTTTTAGTCACAGGGCAGGCGGGACCTCTTATACGTAATTATTATGCAAGAGGCGATGTTTTTGGTAAACAGGCGAGGCCAGTGTTTGCCGAGTTCCTTCTTTTTCTTTTAGCCTTTCCTTAAACACACCTGTGTGGGGTTAACGCTAAATTTTTGAGAAAATTTCTAGTGTATGTTGGTTTAACTCAATTCCTTCTTTTAGTTGGAGCGTTAATTTTCAGTGCTGGTTCGTTCTGATGTACACAAATGTCTAGGAGAGGGGCAGTCCTCTTATTACTCATGTTAGCAGTGTCTCTTCCATGGCTGCATGAAAGGGCCTACTGTAGTGTTTAGGGGCTTAAGATGTTGTGGTCAAAATTATGGAGGAGAAGTACTTGAGCTTTAACGCTTTCTTTGCGGATGGCTGCTTTTAGGCCCACTAAGGTACGGTTCCTTCTAAGCTTTGATCTTTAGCCTACTGGTAAAGTTGTGTCTTTTTTCATAGGGGCTGTTCCCCCTTTGAATAACTCTTTAAACTTCTTGGTATCACAGGGAGCATAAGCATGCTGGAATAAAAAAGTTTAAGGGCTGAACTTCTATTCATTTCATAGGCAACCAGCTATAACTGGGCTCGGTAGGTCTATCACCTCTACTCAAAGATCTTCCCACTCTTTTGCTACAGAGACGGGTTTGCCCTAGATAGGCTGTCTTGGAGTAGCTCGCGCAGTTTCGGGGGCTCAAACTAAAGGGCACTTTGCTTGAGGGGGACTGGCTAAGTCATGATGCAAAAGGTACGAGGGGGTGTCTCTGCTTTTTTGCTCTTTACTGGGTTATTTCATTTCTCTTTCAGCTTTTCCTTGCGGTACTTTCTCTATCGCTCCGGGTTCCTTTTCTGTCGCCCATACTAAGGGGGTAAAATGGTTTGTCTTGTGTTTGTTAGGCATTTAGGGTTATTAATCCTGGTTGTTGTTTGTAGAAGGTTGGGCTAGCTGTTAGGAGGTAGTCAGTGTGACCCGATTTGCACGGGTATCTTCTCGGTGTAAGGGAGATGCTATTCTATTTTAGCTACGCTCTGATTTTTCCAAGTGCACCTTCCGGTACACTTACCATGTTACGACTTGCCTCCCCTTGTTTTTATTTTTTGTTTATTTATTTGTTGTTTGTTTCGGGGAGAGTGACGGGCGGTGTGTGCGCGCTTCAGGGCCAGTTTCAGGGGGGCACTCTACTCCCCGCTTACTGCTAAATCCTCCTTCAAATTCCTGTTTCAAGGAATTATTCGTGTTCACTGGGTCAGTGAGTGTAGCCCATTTCTTCCCCTCTCGTGCGCTACACCTCGACCTGACGTTTTAGGCTAAGCCAATTATGCTTACTGTTTGTCCCTCACAGGGTAAGCTGACGACGGCGGTATATAGGCGGGATAAACAAGAGAGGGTGAGGTTGAACGGGGGTTATCGGTTTTAGAACAGGCTCCTCTAGGTGGGTCTAAAGCACCGCCAAGTCCTTTGGGTTTTAAGCTGGGGCTCGTAGTTCCCTGGCAAGTAAGGGGTGTGTGGATAATCACTTGTGTTTAAGGCTAGGCATAGTGGGGTATCTAATCCCAGTTTGTTCCCTAGCTTTCGTGGGGTAGTAGTCTTTAAAGTCACTTTCGTGGGAGGGCTTCCTGCCTTCAAGTGCGTATAACAGTTTTGAGGGTGTTTGACTTTAGTTCAATAGATAAACTAACCACATTTTACGCCGGTATTTGTCAACTTGGGCCTCTCGTATAACCGCGGTGGCTGGCACGAGTTTTACCGGCCCTTTTGGTCTTAACTAAGTCAAGTTTACACTTATTGCTTAATGTTTATTACTGCTGAATTCCCATGGGGGTGTGGCTAAGCAAGGTGTCATGGGCAGACGTAGGGTCGTGCCTAATACCTGCTCCTTTTTTTCAGGAAAAAGAAATATGTAGGGCATTCTCACAGGAGTGCGGATACTTGCATGTATAAATTTAACCAAAGCTGACAGTAAAGTCAGGACCAAGCTTTTGTGCTTACGGGGCTTTCTAGGGCCCGTCTTAACATCTTCAGTGTTATGCTTTAGTTAAGCTACGTTAGC